ATATTTCAATTAGAAGTTCCTAGATGGAGCTACTTTATGTCTTACATAGAAGATATTACTATGTACTCTATTTCAAATCACGTGAACAGTCATTAGCATTACTAGGGTACATACCGGTATTTCTATTTAGTCATTTGAGAGTCTCTTTTATTATTTAGTTTCAATAGGAGAAAAAATAGAATTCTCTACTGTATCCGCGTATCGTTTATCCCTACGAAATACCAGACGAAATAGAACGATCTTAGAAGGGATATAATGAAATTCGTTGATTGTTTGTTCCTAGAGAAATGATCTATCTGTTTTATTTGAATGGGGACAACAAAAAATTAATTAGAAAATTAACTATACTAGAATTTAACTATACTATAATACTATAACTATAATAACTATAATAAAAACTATAATCAAAAAATAACTATAATAAAAAATATAAATATAAAATATAAATAATACTTAAATAATACTAATAATAAAATACTTAAATAATACTAATAATAAAAATAAATAATACTAATAATAAAAATAATACTAATAATAAAATAATAAACAGAGTGCTCTTATTCAAAGCGCCCTGTGATCTTCAACCAATTTTGCGCTTCAATATAATTACCAGGGGTAAGGGCTATAGCTTGTTTCCAATACTCAGCGGCTTGATCAAACCAAGCCTCCGCAATTTCCGAATCTCCCTGTCGAATGGCCTGTTCTCCGCGGTCGGAATAGGTGAGTAAATTCCCTTCCCTTAGAACCGTACTTGAGAGTTTCCTGCCTCATACGGCTCAGCAGTCAATTCTTTTCGTGCCCCATTTTTTTTAGATCTATTCCATTTTTTTTCTCGAGTTAACAAAAAAAGCAAAAAAAGAGGATAATTACATGAGTTTCAAACTTGAATTTGGATTAATAAAAAAAGGAATCCGCTTTCTAGTTTTATCTTTTCTCCTACCTTCAGAAGAATAAAGCATCGGCATTTACACTCTCATTATACTTTTCTGAAAGGTAACTATCTCGGTTTCCTATATCATATACTTTCCTATATGATATATAAATTTCTATAGAATCCGTGAAAAAGACTTTTCTTCATAAAAAAGAAAAGACTTACTATCTTTGGGATCTGATACTACACCGCTGCTCAAAACTTTAGGGGATCAACTCTATTACATAAGTGGATTCCTAACTTTTCTATCATGATATAAGTAAGCAGTTCTTCTTGTATTGGCCCAAAACCTCGCTAATTGATCTTTACGGTGCTTTCTCTATCAATTAGATCTTTTATCCATAGAAAAAAAAGTATCTAGGCATATCTATTTCTTCATATTTCAACTTCTATGAAGTTTCTTTCTTTGCTACAGCTGATAAAAATCGTTGTTTTGGACGATATATATGTAGAAATCCTTTTTTTTTCTAGTATTTATTAGCGTCTTTCTTTTCTTTTTTCTTTCTATAGTGGAGATAGTCGCACGTAATGACAGATCACGGCCATATTATTAAAAGCTTGTGGTAAGAACGGGTTTCGTTCTAGTGCCCGAAAATAATATTCCAAAGCTTTCGTATGTTCTCCGTTACTTGTGTGGATAAGGCCTATGTTATAAAGTATATAACTTCGATCATAGGGATCAATTTCCAGTCGCATAGCTTCATAATAATTCTGTAAAGCTTCCGCATAATTTCCTTCGGATTGAGCCGACATCCGTTACGGTCGTCATTCGGTTCAAAGAATCTCCGTTCCAGAACCGTACGTGAGATTTTCATCTCATACGGCTCCTCCTTTATGTGCATAATGATAAAAATACATAGAATAAAAAAAAGATTGCAGTATTCTCATTATGAACTGAGCAGGGCTAGTGTTTTTACAATAAATCTCTAGCCAACCTTCCTGTAAAAGATCTTTTCTTAACATCAAGTATGTTGGTACTGGATAAAAAAAAATGGTAACTCCAACAATTTCTTTGTCCTCAACGCCGCTTAATTTCCTGGAATTAGTCACTTCAACAGTCTTCGATGGTTATACGGGTATCCAAAATACGAACGAGATGGATGTTTGTTGTCCCAACCATTCTTCTTAGTCCCGATCCCGATAAGGAAGGGAAGGGGGGGATATTTTTTTTAACAAAGTTTTCGTGTTGTTGATTCCTAAACGTAGTGCTTCTTCCCCCATGCCGCCCATTGGTACTAGTGGAGTAGAGTTGACCTAACCCATAAGTATAGGTATAACCTTTCGCTTAATACTATAAATCAAAAATTCAAGCATATGAGGCTGCATTAATCGGGGATACACGACAGAAGGAATTAATTATTTTATTTCCACAAAATTCACCTTCAGCAAGCGTAGGTTTTTTTTTCATTTTTTTTTTTTCTATCCGAAGAATGTGTCTTTCTCCTAAGACTGAGAGCAAAAAAAGGAAAAAAGAATCAAATCGCACCATCTCTGTAATAGGTGAATGCCTCTTTTTCTCCTGAAGTTGTCGGAATTATTCGTAATAAGATATTGGCTACAATTGAAAAG